AATAAAAGAAATAAGTAAAAAAGTTCCTCGTTGGTCATACAAATTAATCAACGATTTAGAACAAAATATAAGACAATATGAAAAAGGCATATCGACGGAGCATCAAATTCGCACAAGGAAAGGGAACCGTGTAGTGATTTATACAGATAAGCAAGAGAATATCGATAATCCGGCCCCTAATACCGCGGATACATCGGAGCAACCAGGCGAAATAGCTTTGATACGTTATTCAGAACAATCTGATTTTCGTCGAGATATAATTAAGGGTTCCATGCGTGTTCAAAGACGTAAAATAGTTATTTGGGAATTTTTTCAAGCAAATATACATTCCCCACTTTTTTTAGACAGAATAGAAAACTCTTCTTTTTTTTATTTTACTGTTTCCAGATTAATTAAACGAATTTTAAAAATTTTTATGGGAAAAAATGCAAAATTTCATATTTCTGATTCTAAAAAAGAAGAATTAAAGGCGAAAGAGATACAAAAACAATCCAAAAGAAGGGAAGAAGAAAAAAAAGAAAAAGAACGAATAGAAATAGCCGAAACCTGGGATAGCATTCCATTTAATCAAATAATAAGGGGTTTCATGTTAGTAACTCAGTCAATTCTTCGAAAATATATTGTATTGCCTTTATTGATAATAGCAAAAAATATAGGCCGTATATTATTATTCCAACCTGCTGAATGGTCTGAAGATTTCAACGAGTGGGATATCGAAATGCATGTTAAATGTACCTATAATGGTGTTGAATTATCCGAAACCGAATTTCCTAAAAACTGGTTAACAGAGGGTATTCAGATAAAGATATTTTTTCCTTTCCGTCTAAAACCTTGGCACAGATCTATAATACGACTTTCTCGTAAAGATATAATAAAAAAAAACAAACAAATTAAAACACGTAATTTTTGTTTTTTAACAGTTTTGGGAATGGAAACTGATCTTCCTTTTGGTCCTCCCCGAAAAGTCCCTTCTTTTTTTCAACCTATTTTTAAAGAACTCGCCAAAAAAATTCTATTTTTTCGAAACTTAGAAAATGAAAGAAAAAATGGGATTATTGAAATCCTTCTAGGTTTAAAAAAAAAAATGTCAACCGTAAATCCAATTCTAGTATTTGGATTGAGAGAAGAATTTAGTGAAAGAAAAAAAGAAAAAGATTCGATAATCAATAGGCATATGGCTATTGAATCATCCATTCAAACCCGATTCCTAAATCGGACAAATTCTTCAATGACAGAACAAAAAATGAAAGATTTAGCTAATAGAACAAGGATAATCAAAAATCAAATAGAAAAAATTTCAAAAGACAATATCAAAAAAAATATTAGTCCTAACCAAACACGTTATGGTACTACGAAATTCAAATCGCCAAAAAGTATTGGTCAAATATTAAAAAGAAGAAATGCTCGATTAATCCGTAAATCAAATTATATTTTGAAATTTTTTAGAGAAAGGATATACGTAGATATATTTCTATATATCATTAATATTCCTAGAATTAATACACAACTTTTTCTTGAATCAACAAAAATTTGGATTGATAAATCCATTTACAATAATGAAAAAAATCCTGAAAGGATTAATAAACAAAATAAAAATATAATTTCGACTATAAAAAACCAAATTTTGCCTTTTCTTAGTAATAGTAATCTTACTAAGAATTCGAAAATTATTTCTGATTTTTCTTTTTTGTCACAAGCCTATGTATTTTATAAATTATCCCAAGCAAAAATTCTTAACTTATCTAAGTTAAGATCTGTCCTTCAGTATCGTGGAATATCTTTATTTCTTAAAAATGAAATAAAAGATTATTTTGGAACCCAAGGAATAGCTCATTCCAAGCTAAAGACTAAAAAACTTACGAATTCTGAAATGAACCAATGGAAAAACTGGTTAAAATTGAAAAATAATTATCAATACGATTTACCTCAGATAAAATGGTCTCGATTAGTACCACAAAAATGGCGAAATAGAGTAACTGAACATTGTGAGGTTGAAAATAGCAATTTTCAAAAAAACAAAAGCAATTCAGATCAAAAAGAACAATTAATTAATTCCAAAAATACAAATAATTCTGAAAACGATTTATTGGTCTTGCCAGATAAAAAAGAGAATTTAAAAAAAAACTATAGATATGATGTTTTATCATATAATTTTTTTTATTATGAAGATAAGAACGATGAATTCTCTTATGCTTATAATTACAACATAAATAAAGACGAATTAATTGACATGTGGTGTAATATTTCTATCACTAAAAATTTAGGAATAAAGAATATTAAGGATATAGAGAAAAATACAGATAGAAAATATTTTGATTTGAAAATGCTCCATTTTTGTCTTAGAAAAAAAGTCGACATTGAGGCCTGGGTCGATATCAATACTAGCATGAATGAGAATACTAAAACTAAATCTAAGAATTCTAAAATTCTTGATCAAATTGATAATAAAAGTGTTTTTTATAGTACAATTTATCAAGAAATCGGGGGATCCGATCAAAAAAAAAACCTTTTTGATTGGATGGGAATGAACGAAGAAATACTAAGTCATCTCATACCAAATCTGGAATCTTGGTTTTTCTCCGAATTTTTTTTATTTTATAATGCATATAAACTGAAACCTTGGATTATACCAATTAATCTTCTTTTTTCAAATTATAATGTAAGTGAAAATTTTAATGAAAATAAAAATATCAACAGAAAGAAAAAAAAAAATGCTTTTATACCATTAAATGAAAAAAAATTTTTTGAATTAGAGAATGGGAATCAAGACGAAAATGAACTAATAAGTAAAGAAGATCTTGGATTTGAATTAGAGAATGGGAATCAAGACGAAAACGAACTCGTAAGTAAAGAAGATCTTGGATTTGAATTAGAGAATGGGAATGAAGACGAAAATGACCTCGTAAGTAAAGAAGATCTTGGATCATATGTTCAAGAAAACTCTGAATCTGTTCTCTCAAATCGACAAAAAGATATTGAAGAAGATTATATAAGATCAGATATGAAAAAACCTCAAAAGAAAAAACAATCCAAGAATGGTACAGAAACGGGAATTTCTTTATTACTGAAAAGATATTTGCTTTTTCAATTGAAATGGCCTGATTATTTTACTCAAAAAGTGCTCGATAATATCAAAGTATCTTGTCTCATGCTTAGATTGATAGATCCAACAGAAATTGCCATAGCCTCTATAGAAAAAAGAGAAATAGATATGAATCTACTATTGGATGAGAAAGATCTTACTCTTCAAAACTTGCGAAAAAAAGGGATACTTTTTATTGAACCGATTCGTCTGTCTATAAAAGGCGATGGCCAATTTCTTCTGTATCAAACCATAGGTCTTTCATTGGTTCATAAGAGTAAAGACCAAAATAATCAAAAAAGATACAGTGAAAATGTTGATAAAAAAAAATTGGGTGAAAGAGACAAAAACAATTTTGATTTGGTTGCTCCTGAAAATATTTTATCGCCGAGGCGTCGTAGAGAATTGAGAATTCTAATTTGTTTGAATTCAGGGAATAATAATGGTGTGAATCCAAACCCAATAGGGAATCGGGTAAAAAACTGTAGTCAACTTTTTGATGAAAATAAAGATTTTGATCGAGATAAAAATACATTTAGAAAATTTAAATTCTTTCTTTGGCCCAATTATCGATTAGAAGATCTAGCTTGTATGAATCGTTATTGGTTTGATACTAATAACGGGAGTCGTTTTAGTATATTAAGAATACATATGTATCCACAATTAAAAATGCGTTTATGATGCATTTGTCTTATGGATTCCCTATTTATTTGGTAGATAAACAGAGATCCACACGTCTTGTCGTACATTCAATTCCGATACATGATACTAATTCGATGACGTATCAATTATATCCAGAAATTACTCAACATAATTTTCTTTATTAAGTTTCTTTGATAAAATGAATCAATAAGGTATTGTGACGTTATTGTGTATACCAGATTAAAATAGCTGGCATTATTATTACTGATCGGTAAAATTCCATATTTTGTAAAAATAAAAAGGTAAGGAAGGTTAAGAATTTATGAAAAAAAATTCATTCATATCCGTTATTTCGGATGAAAAAAAAGAAGAAAACAGAGGGTCTGTTGAATTTCAAGTATTCTGTTTTACCAATAAGATACGAAGACTTACTTCACATTTGGAATTGCACAAAAAAGACTATTCATCTCAGAGAGGACTACGAAAAATTCTGGGAAAACGCCAACGACTACTGGCTTATTTGTCAAAGAAAAATGTAGTACGTTATAAAGAATTAATAAGTCAATTGAACATTCGAGAACTAAAAACACGTTAATTTGAAGAGTCGTTTTGAATTATTTGATTTATTAGATCTTGAATTTTGATGAACTTCTTTTTGTTTTCAGCAATTCATGGAAAAATGAATTCGTGTAAAGAATGAATCGGGGAAAAACCTATGACTGTACCAACTTCCAGAAAAGACCTCATGATAGTCAATATGGGCCCTCACCATCCATCAATGCATGGCGTTCTCCGACTCATCGTTACTTTAGACGGTGAAGATGTTATTGACTGTGAACCAATAGTGGGTTATTTACACAGGGGTATGGAAAAAATTGCGGAAAACCGAACAATTATACAATATCTTCCTTATGTGACACGTTGGGATTATTTAGCTACTATGTTCACAGAAGCAATCACTGTAAACGGACCGGAACAGTTGGGAAATATTCAAGTACCTAAAAGAGCTAGCTATATCCGAGTAATTATGTTGGAATTAAGTCGTATAGCTTCTCATTTGTTATGGCTCGGCCCTTTTATGGCGGATATTGGCGCGCAGACCCCTTTCTTCTATATTTTCAGAGAAAGAGAATTGATATATGATTTATTCGAAGCTGCTACCGGTATGAGAATGATGCATAATTATTTTCGTATTGGAGGAGTAGCTGCCGATCTACCTTATGGATGGATAGATAAATGTTTAGATTTTTGTGATTATTTTTTAATAGGACTTACTGAATACCAAAAACTTATTACGCGAAATCCTATTTTTTTAGAACGAGTTGAGAACGTAGGCATTATTGGTGGAGAAGAAGCACTAAATTGGGGTTTATCAGGGCCAATGTTACGAGCTTCGGGAATAGAATGGGATCTTCGTAAAGTTGATCATTATGAGTGTTACGACGAATTTGATTGGGAGGTCCAATGGCAAAAAGAAGGAGATTCATTAGCTCGTTATTTAATACGAATTGGTGAAATGGCCGAATCCATAAAAATTATTCAACAAGCTCTAGAAGGAATTCCAGGGGGTCCCTATGAGAATTTAGAAATCCGACGCTTTAATAGAAAAAAATATCCTGAATGGAATGATTTTGAATATCGATTCATTAGTAAAAAGCCATCTCCGGCTTTTGAATTGTCGAAACAAGAACTTTATGTAAGAGCTGAAGCCCCAAAGGGAGAATTAGGAATATTTTTGATAGGAGATCAGAGCGTTTTTCCTTGGAGATGGAAAATCCGCCCCCCGGGTTTTATCAATTTGCAAATTCTTCCTCAATTAGTTAAAAAAATGAAATTGGCTGATATTATGACGATACTAGGTAGCATAGATATCATTATGGGAGAAGTTGATCGTTGAAATGATAATTAATACAACAGAAGTACAAGCTATCAATTCTTTTTCCAGATTGGAATCCTTAAAAGAGGTTTATGGGACTATATGGATGCTTTTCCCTATTTTGATTCTCGTATTGGGAATCACAATAGGTGTACTAGTAATTGTGTGGTTAGAAAGAACAATATCCGCGAGTATACAACAACGTATTGGACCTGAATATGCCGGCCCTTTGGGAATTCTTCAAGCTCTAGCGGACGGAACAAAACTACTTTTTAAAGAGAATCTTATTCCATCTAGAGGGGATACATATTTATTTAGTATCGGACCTTCTATAGCAGTCATATCAATTCTACTAAGTTATTTAGTAATTCCTTTTAGTTCTCACCTTGTTCTAGCCGATCTCAGTATTGGCGTTTTTTTATGGATCGCTATTTCAAGCATTGCTCCCATTGGACTTCTTATGTCAGGATATGGATCAAATAATAAATATTCCTTTTTAGGTGGGCTACGGGCTGCTGCCCAATCAATTAGTTATGAAATACCATTAACTCTATGTGTGTTATCAATATCTCTACGTGTGATTCGTTGAGACATAGGTCTTCACCCTCACCCCATTCATTTCTTTTTAGGTTTCTAAGAATAAAAATGAAATGTATTGAATAGCATCTTTTTTTTTATTCACTGATCGGATTGATAAACTAAACTAGATAGTTAGATGAGTGAAAAAAAACAGCTTCGAAATTCGCAGTAAAAAAGAGAATCTCATTGCCTATGTACAAGGGTTAAACGAAAATAAACATAAGGAGTCAAGGTTGTTTGTTTCCCCCAAGATTGGATAATTAGTCCTCATAACTTGAAGCGGGTTGAAAAGAACAATTCTATGGAGTTTTGACTATCTTTTTTTTATATGTATTACCATACATGACATTAATTACCATAGAGATTGAACAAAAATGAGTGGATGATTAGGAACACCAAAGTACACAAAGGATTTGTAATAGAGATTATGTAAGTTATCCGAAGAGATATTTTTACATAAAAGAAATACTAATTGAGGCTTTAAATTGGTAGAAATGATCAAGCAGTACTCCCACAAATTCCGATCCAGAGTATGCTCCTATCCACCGATTAAGTGAATGACTATCAGGAACGAAGTAATCTTTTACTTTTTTATTTTAAGCCTAAATAAAAGAAATAAGAGGGACGAAAAAAAATAGCTAATGTTAATATAAAAATATATAGAAATGGAATTGCAAAAAAAAAGATCTTTTTCCGATATCTATATTAATAGAAATGAGATTTTTGTCATGGCATAAATTATGAATAAATGTTAAATTCTTTTTCGGAATCAAAAATAATAAGGTGAAGTTTTTATTGATATTGGTAAAAGCGTATTTTATTCAAGGATTAAGTTATTACTCAATAAAAAAAAATGAAAATTCTTCAAAGCTAAAGTAAAAGATGAGATCAATTCCGAAGCACTTTTTCTAGTATAGCAGACAGAATTTCATTGGTCTAATTCAGGATTTTTCGATTCATTTTCGTTTTATTTAGTCTACAAACATATCAAGATCAAAGAATATCGAATCAGTCCTTAGATTTATTTATGGCTTTTGAGGAGCCGTATGAGGTGAAAATCTCATGTACGGTTCTGTAATAGCGATGACAAGAGTGATCTTATCATCGACTATGATTATCTAACAGTTCAAGTACAGTTGATATAGTTGAGGCGCAGTCAAAATATGGGTTTTGGGGATGGAATTTGTGGCGGCAACCTATAGGGTTTATTGTTTTTATAATTTCTTCTCTAGCAGAATGCGAAAGATTACCTTTTGATTTACCAGAAGCAGAAGAAGAATTAGTAGCAGGTTATCAAACCGAATATTCAGGTATTAAATTTGGTTTATTTTATGTTGCGTCTTATCTAAATCTACTAATCTCTTCATTATTTGTAACCGTTCTTTACTTGGGTGGTTGGAATCTCTCTATTCCATACATATTCATCTCTGAGTTTTTTGAAATAAATCAAGTAGGTGGAGTTTTTGGAACAACAATTGGTATTTTCATTACATTAGCTAAAACTTTTTTGTTCTTGTTCATTTCTATCACAACAAGATGGACTTTACCTAGACTGAGAATGGACCAATTATTAAATCTTGGATGGAAATTTCTTTTACCTATTTCTTTAGGTAATCTATTATTAACAACTTCTTCCCAACTCCTTTCATTATAAATTCTAAAAAAAAAGAATATTTGATATTTACTATAATTTAATTCACAACTTGGCACAAACAAGAGAAAGAAAAAAAATCTTATTTTTTTATTGATATTTACTATATGTTCCCTATGGTAACTGGGTTCATCAATTATGGTCAACAAACAATACGCGCAGCAAGGTACATTGGTCAAGGTTTTATGATTACCCTATCCCACGCTAACCGTTTACCTGTAACTATTCAATATCCTTATGAAAAATTGATCACATCGGAACGTTTTCGTGGTCGAATTCACTTTGAATTTGATAAATGCATTGCTTGTGAAGTATGTGTTCGTGCATGTCCTATAGATTTACCCGTTGTTGATTGGAAATTGGAAACGGATATTCGAAAAAAACGGTTGCTTAATTATAGCATTGATTTCGGAGTTTGTATATTTTGTGGTAATTGTGTTGAGTATTGTCCAACAAATTGTTTATCAATGACCGAAGAATATGAGCTTTCCACTTATGATCGTCACGAATTAAATTATAATCAAATTGCTATGGGTCGTTTACCAATAGCAATAACGGATGATTACACAATTCGAACAATTTTGAATTCGCCTCAAACAAAAGAGAAATCTCGTGATTGAAAAACAATTCGCAATTATTAAGGTTCTTTTTTTTTTATTGTTCAATAACTAGAAATTCCGATTATTCACTATTCCTATTGATTGGTGAAAATCGCAACTAAAACTAGTTAAAATCTGTTTATAATAGTTTTAGTTGCGAACTACCCTTTCAGATAAAAAAGAATGGGATGGGTCCAATAATTTTACTTTACTCACATTAAGTCATACACATTAGGGTTTAGCAATTAGGAACGCATAAACTTATTTTTTCCTGTTCAAGTCAATAAGATCATGAAACATTCCAATTTTTTTATCTCTTCTTTTCCATATAATGGATTTACCTGGACCAATACATGATTTTCTTTTAGTCTTTCTGGGGTCGGGTCTTATATTAGGAGGTCTAGGAGTAGTATTATTTACCAATCCCATTTTTTCGGCTTTTTCACTGGGATTGGTTCTTGTTTGTATATCTTTATTCTATATTCTAGCAAACTCCCACTTTGTAGCTTCTGCACAACTTCTTATTTATGTGGGAGCTATAAACATATTAATAATATTTTCTGTAATGTTCATGAATGGTCCAGAATATGACAAAAATTTTTATCTGTGGACTGTTGGGGACGCGGTTACTTCATTGGTTTGTACAAGTCTTTTTGTTTCATTAATTTTTACTATTCTAAATACGTCCTGGTATGGGATTATTTGGACTACAAAATCAAACCAGATTATCGAACAAGATTTGATAAATGCTAGTCAACAAATTGGAATTCATTTATCAACCGATTTTTTTCTTCCATTTGAACTCATTTCAATAATTCTATTAGTTGCTTTAATAGGTGCAATTGCCGTGGCTCGTCAATAATTCATTTTTAAAATTAGTAATCCAAATCAAAATTCTATTTTATCATATTCATTTTCATTCAATTCTATTTGAATTGGTTTAAAAACTTTTAGTTCAATTTTTTATTAGACTATTTTTTTGCTCTTAATTTCTTCTATTCTAACTTGTTACATTCTAGTCAATCAAATTGGTTTAATTGTTGTTCATATTGAAATGAATAGAGATTGCTAAGGAGTTGTTCAATGATACTCGAGCATGTACTTGTTTTGAGTGCTTTTTTATTTTCTATCGGGATTTATGGATTAGTCACGAGCCGAAATTTGGTTCGGGCTCTTATGTGTCTTGAACTTATATTGAATGCAGTTAATCTAAATTTTGTAACATTTTCTGATTTTTTTGATAGTCGCCAATTAAAAGGAAACATTTTCTCAATTTTTGTTATAGCCATTGCAGCCGCTGAAGCAGCTATTGGACCGGCTATTGTTTCTTCAATTTATCGTAACAGAAAATCAATTCGTATCAATCAATCGAATTTATTGAATAAATAGTATAGTATTTTTTATTTTATTATAGAAAATTATATTCTAGAAATTCAAATTTTAATATTCATCAATTCAAATTAGATTACTAGATATCGCACCTTAAGATATACTTTCAAAAATGTAATAAATCAAAATATTTTGGACCTCTTTTCCATTTCTCCTCCAGAAATCTATTGATTCAAAAAATT